ACAATAGTCTCTAAAATAGCGAATTTTTATGCATCTTACCATTTAATAACTTATAATCAGATCTTGTTAAAGAAATATTTGCTACTTGACAATTTTAAACAAACTTTTGAAGTACTTCAAGTACTTAAATACTGTTTAATAGATGAAAATAGAAGGATTTATAATCCCGATCCGTGCAGTAACAGCATTTTGAATCCATTCTATTTAAATTGGCGCTTTCTCCATCATGATTATTGGGAAGAAACATTGACAATAATAAGCCTTGGACAATTTATTTGTGAAAATTTATGTCTATTCAAAGACGAACCGCATGTAAAAAACTCTGGTCAAATTATAATTGTTCACCTTGACTCCTTAGTTATAAGATCCGCTAAGCCCTATTTGGCCACTCCAGGAGCAACTGTTCATGGTCATTATGGAGAAATCCTTTACGAAGGAGATACATTAGTTACATTTATATATGAAAAATCTAGATCGGGTGACATAACACAAGGTCTCCCAAAAGTGGAACAAATCTTAGAAGTGCGTTCGATTGATTCAATATCGATGAATCTCGAAAGGAGAGTTGAAGGTTGGAACGAACTTATACCAAGAATTCTTGGAATTCCCTGGGGATTCTTGATTCGAGCTGAATTAACCATAGCTCAAAGTCGTATCTCTTTGGTTAATAAAATCCAAAAGGTTTATCGATCCCAGGGGGTACAGATCCATAATAGACATATAGAGATTATTGTACGTCAAGTAACATCAAAAGTGTTGGTTTCAGAAGATGGAATGTCTAATGTTTTTTTACCTGGAGAATTAATCGGATTGTTGCGAGCGGAACGGGCGGGGCGTGCTTTGGACGAAGTTATTTCTTATCGAGTAATCCTGTTGGGGATAACGAGGGCATCTCTGAATACTCAAAGTTTCATATCCGAAGCAAGTTTTCAAGAAACTGCTCGAGTTTTAGCAAAAGCTGCTCTACGCGGTCGTATTGATTGGTTGAAAGGGCTGAAAGAGAACGTTGTTCTGGGAGGGATTATACCTGTTGGTACCGGATTCAAAAAATTAGTGTACCGTTCAAGACAAGACAAGAATACTTATTTGGAAATCAAAAGAAAGAATCTATTCAACTTGGAAATGAGAAATATTTTGTTACACCATAAAGAATTATTTTGTTCTTCCCCCAAAAACAATTTTCGTGAGACAAATTTGCATGAGATACCAGAACAAAAATTTCCGCAATTTCATGATTCCTAAGAGCGGATTCTTTTACTTTTAAACTATCTGGTCTTACTATTTTTTTGGTAATAAAAAAAGTAATTAAAAGTAATTAAAGGAAATTAAGGAATTGGACCATGTATCAATGGGCAATTTCCGGTAGAAGGTTCCATCGGAACAATTATTTATTTCAAGGTACCTCGTCTCTTTGTTTGTTAAAAAACAAAAGAAAAAACAAAAAGGAAGTGTGGGGAAAAATGACAAGAAGATATTGGAACATCAATTTGGAAGAGATGATGGAAGCAGGAGTTCATTTTGGTCATGGTACTAAGAAATGGAATCCAAAAATGGCCCCTTATATCTCTGCAAAGCGTAAAGGTATTCATATTACAAATCTCACTAGAACTGCTCGTTTTTTATCAGAAGCATGCGATTTGGTTTTTGATGCAGCAAGTAGAGGAAAAAACTTCTTAATTGTTGGTACCAAAAATAAAGCAGCGGATTCAGTAGCATCAGCTGCAATAAGGGCTCGGTGTCATTATGTTAATAAAAAATGGCTTGGCGGTATGTTAACGAATTGGTCCACTACAGAAACGAGACTCCAAAAATTCAGGGACTTAAGAGCAGAACAAAAGATGGGGAAACTCAATCGTCTCCCAAAAAGAGATGCAGCAATGTTGAAGAGAAAATTATCTACCTTACAAACATATCTCGGCGGGATCAAATATATGACGGGGTTACCTGATATTGTGATCATCGTTGATCAGCAAGAAGAATATACGGCTCTTCGAGAATGTATAATTTTGGGGATTCCAACGATTTGTTTAATCGATACAAATTGTGATCCAGATCTTGCAGATATTTCGATCCCAGCCAATGATGATGCTATAGCTTCAATCCGATTGGTTCTTAACAAATTAGTATCCGCGATTTGTGAGGGTCGTTCTAGCTATATAAGAAATCGTTGATTATGATTAAGAATAATAAGATCAGTCAATTTTTCTTGGACTCCATAGATTTATTGGATCGGTTACTATTTTTGAATAAAAAAAGAGATAAAAATAAAAGAAGTGGGAGGTATTGATATTTTGTTATGATATTATGTGATTTCTTGGTATCCTAAATATATGATTAATAATTCAAGTTGGTGAGTTGAGAAAGAGATGGTTGAATCAAAATAATTCATTTTTTGAAGTTCAATTTCTGTCAGAGGACAATATGAATGTTATACCATGTTCCATTAAAACACTGAAAGGGTTATACGATATATCGGGTGTAGAAGTCGGCCAACATCTCTATTGGCAAATAGGAGGTTTACAAATTCACGCCCAAGTACTTATCACTTCGTGGGTTGTAATTGCTATCTTATTAGGTTCAGTCATCATAGCTGTTCGGAATCCACAAACCATTCCGACCGACGGTCAGAATTTCTTTGAATATGTCCTTGAATTTATTCGAGACTTGAGCAAAACTCAGATTGGAGAAGAATATGGTCCTTGGGTTCCCTTTATTGGAACTATGTTCTTGTTTATTTTTGTTTCTAACTGGTCAGGTGCTCTTTTACCTTGGAAAATTATAGAATTACCTCATGGGGAGTTAGCTGCACCTACGAATGATATAAATACTACTGTTGCTTTAGCTTTACCTACGTCAGTCGCATATTTTTATGCGGGTCTTAGCAAAAAAGGATTGGGTTATTTTGGAAAATACATTCAACCAACTCCAATCCTTTTACCAATTAATATTCTAGAGGATTTCACAAAACCTTTATCTCTTAGTTTTCGACTTTTTGGAAATATATTGGCTGATGAATTAGTAGTTGTTGTTCTTGTTTCTTTAGTCCCTTTAGTAGTTCCTATACCTGTTATGTTTCTTGGATTATTTACAAGTGGTATTCAGGCTCTTATTTTTGCAACATTAGCCGCGGCTTATATAGGTGAATCCATGGAGGGTCATCATTGATTGATTAGCTTTCCAAATACTCTTTTTTTTATTAAGCTTATCCTACTATCCAAATTCCTGTATATAATCCAATTGGTTGAGGAGCATAACATAAAAATACGTATAACTATACAAGCTATAGTTGTAGGAGAAAAAATGGACGATATTTCGCAATTCTAAAAAAGAAAGATGAGTTGGGGAGGTCATACTAGATATATGTAATGTCTATTAAGTATGTAATGTCTATAAATAATATAAGTTTAGCTCCTGTCTATGTTTCAGAGAATGATTTTCGAATTCGATTTAATATTTAATTTAATTATTAAATAAAAAAAAAGAAAGAAATTAAATATTATTTCTATAAAAAAATGCGGGTTATTTATGTTATGGAAAAGACAAAAGTATATGTGGTATCATATGTATCATATTATGGAGATATCATATATTCATTATATATCTTTAGTTATATAGGACTATACTATAACTATAATATTAGTATATAATTTAATATATAATATTATAATATTATTATAATATATATATATAATATATAAAAATATATAAATTTTATAAAAATATATAAATTTATAAATTATAAATATAATTTAAATATAATTTTAATTATTTAATTATAGTAAAAATTTAATTAAATTATAATAAAAAATTAAAATATAATAAAAATTATATTCTATAAATTATATTCTATACATATATTCTATACATATTTATTATACAATTTATTATACACAAAAAAATATATTATTATATATATATATATATATTTTTATACTTTTTTTTATGTATGATATCATAATTATTATGAATAAATTGTTATGAATATATTAATAATAACTACTAATAATTATGTATATAACTAGGAAAGATGAATTATTATATTTATTTTTCTTATATTGGTAAATTCTTATCTTATATATATATTCTTTAGTTTTAGTATAGAATAGAGTTATAGTTTTCTATTCTTTTATTTTATATATATATAGTATAGTTTTAATAGTTTTATTTAATTATACATTACTAATACTAATTTAATACATTACTAAATTATAAGAAATTATATGTATTTATGATAGAATAATGTATATAATACAACTGAGTATAATTTTCATACAAGCTAAGTAGAATTTTGTATAATTTTTTTATTTTGTAAAATAAATATTCAAAAAAATATTCTATAAACAGATAAAAATAGAAAGAAAATATTTTATAGAAAAAAATGGTATAAATAACATTAAATAAATTCCATTTTTGATTGAATAATTGAATATTTGATTGAATATTGAATAAATAAAATAAATATATAATAAATATATATAATGGATTTTTATTAATATTGACATTGACCACATTGATTGCAGCTCACACTGCATGTAGATGGATTTCAATAAAAATCCTTTATTTCGTCTGCGATTCTAGAAAAAAAGAAAAGAGATGAACTCAAGATATAGTTAAGATATAGTTATAGTAAAGAACGCAGAATTGAATCAAAGAATAGTTAGAAACAAAGATATGCAATAACCAGAACTGTATGTATATGGATATACAAAAACTCCATTATGGGTAGAAACTAAAAATAGGACAGTTCTGACGATTCAATTCAATAATTCAGTAATATTATCATTTCAATTCTGAGTTTTTAGTTACTTTGAATGCGGGATCTTAATGAGAAAATGAGTAATAATTCATTGGTTGATTGTATCATTAACCATTTCTTTTTTTTTTGATGTGAGGAACTTACCATGAATCCACTGATTTCTGCTGCTTCCGTTATTGCTGCTGGATTGGCCGTAGGGCTTGCTTCTATTGGACCTGGGGTTGGTCAAGGTACTGCTGCAGGGCAAGCTGTAGAAGGTATTGCGAGACAACCTGAAGCAGAGGGTAAAATACGAGGTACTTTATTGCTTAGTCTAGCGTTTATGGAAGCTTTAACAATTTACGGATTAGTCGTCGCATTAGCACTTTTATTTGCAAATCCTTTTGTTTAATCCTATTTAATCCTAGACCAGACCGAACTGCTTGCTTTCTTTTTTTTTTTTTTTCTGTCCTTAGCTTAATACTACAATAGAAAACTTTTTTATTTTTTTTGTTGGAAGCATTTCAATAAACGAAATATTTCTCAATTGATATGAGACCTAAGACCTAACCTAATAATAAATAAGTAGAGTACTTACTAATACTATTAAAATTAAAAAAGCAAGTGGAGTATTTTATTATATATATTTTCTTATTATTATTTATATTTATTTTTTGGGGGTTTGGGTTGGAAACTTCAAAAAGGTAAGAAATTTAAAGCAAATGAAATTACTAGATTAAATCTATTCCCATTAAAAAAAAAGTAGAAATAAAATTAATAAAAAGAAATCGATCAAAAAAAAGGCAAGCGAAGTGATACAAAAAAACTCTGTTTATTCTTTGTTAGTCCTATCTATAAGAGGAGAGCATATGAAAAATGTAACCGATTCTTTCGTTTCTTTGGGCCACTGGCCATCCGCCGGGAGTTTCGGGTTTAATACCGATATTTTAGCAACAAATCCAATAAATCTAAGTGTAGTACTTGGTGTATTGATTTATTTTGGAAAGGGAGTGTGTGCGAGTTGTGTATTTCAAGAATGAGTTGGATGCATCCAGCTGCACTTTATTTATGGTATTTATAGAAATAGGAAAAAGAAAAAGGTGCATGATCCCCACGAATTACTTCTGAATAAATTCAGAAATCATATGCAAGAACCATAGCATTTCGTGATTCATTGGTAAATAGAATTTGATTCTCTATCAACCAATAATGTGAGACCATTAACATGGTTAAAGCTAAACTGTTTAAAGTCGAGGCAATATATGGTACTCTTTCTACCACTATGTTAGTACCAGAATAGAATGGTTTAAAAAAGAATAGTTGGTAATTTATCTGATATACAACACTCATATCAATAAAAAGATTTGAATCATTTACTAGAAAAAGGGCAAGCTGCCCTTTTTTTATCCAATGCCGAATCGACAACCTATGTATAAAAAAAGAAGAATTTTTGGATTTGAACAAAAAGAGAAATAAAAAAATTATTATTTTCATTTTAAAGAATAAAGAAATTGAAAATGAAAAACCAAATTCTAAAAAATGAAATAAAGAACAAATACAAATAAAGAAACAACTTTGCTGACAATTATAGATTTTTGTCTAGTTTAGTCAGAAGAGTCCTCCTAATATTCTGATCTTGTATCAGTTTCAATATGTTTGAATGCAAACAGAAAAGAGAGGGTAGGCTCATTACATTACAATAATAAATATGGGAATATCCATATCATAAAAAAAAAAATAATTGAGCGGGAGAGCCAAATGAATTGAAAGATTCATGTTTGGTTCGGGAAGAGATCGTGGAAGTTGCTTAATGATAATATAATCTACTTTCATTAAATGATTTATTAGATAATCGAAAACAGAGGATTTTGAGTACTATTCGAAATTCGGAAGAATTACGTAAAGGGGCCATTGAGCAGCTCGAAAGAGCCCGAGCTCGCTTACGTAAAGTGGAAATAGAAGCAGATGAGTATCGAAAAAATGGATACTCTGAAATAGAACGAGAAAAAGTAAATTTAATTAATGCCACTTGTGATAGTTTGGAACAATTAGAAAATTTTAAAAATGAAACCCTTCATTTTGAGCAACAAAGAGCGATTAATCAGGTCCGACAACGAGTTTTCCAACAAGCCTTACAAGGAGCTCTAGGAACTTTGAATAATTGCTTGAATAGCGAGTTACATTTCCGTACGATCCGTGCTAATATTGGCATTCTCGGGGCCATGGAAGAAATAACTGATTAGCCCTTCTACTTCTAATTTTAGTTTCTAGTTTAGGCATTATTTTTTTCTTTTGCTTCCGAAAAAGAAAAAAGAAACACTAATGGTAACCCTTCGAGCCGACGAAATTAGTAATATTATCCGTGAACGTATTGAACAATATAATAGAGAAGTAAAGATTGTGAATACCGGTACTGTACTTCAAGTAGGCGACGGCATTGCTCGTATTCACGGCCTTGATGAAGTAATGGCTGGTGAATTAGTAGAGTTTGAAGAGGGTACAGTAGGCATTGCTCTGAATTTGGAATCAAATAATGTTGGCGTTGTATTAATGGGTGATGGTTTGATGATACAAGAGGGAAGTTCTGTAAAAGCAACAGGAAGAATTGCTCAGATACCTGTGAGTGAGGGTTATTTGGGTCGTGTTATAAATGCTCTCGCTAAACCCATTGATGGTAGAGGTGAAATTTCAGCTTCTGAATCTCGATTAATTGAATCTCCTGCCCCAGGTATTATTTCGAGACGTTCTGTATATGAGCCTCTTCA